GCGGTTTGAGCAGCAAAGGGCGTCCCCCTTCTTGTACCCTTGAATCCACAAGTACCGGCAGAGGACCAAGAAACCACTCTACCCCGTACATCTGTAACAGTCACAATAGTATTATTGAAACTTGCTTGAACATGAATAACCCCCTTTGGTATTCTCCGTGTATTCTTACGTGAACCAATACGTCCATTCTTACGTGAACCAATTCTCGGTATAGTTTTTGCCATTTTTTCATCTCATAAATATGAGTCAGAGATATATGGATATATCCATTTCGTGTCAAAAAGGACCCCTCCCCCTTTTTTTTTTACTTTTACATCGGGTGTTTTAACAAGTCTGATTATCCTTGTCTTTGTTTATGTCTTGGGTTGGAACAAATTACTATAATTCGTCCCCGCCTACGGATTAGTCGACATTTTTCACAAATTTTACGAACAGAAGCTCTTATTTTCATATTTGGCATTCCTCATTTTAATTCTGAATCTATTTTTTGGAAGAAAATAGGTTTCTTGGAATTTTTTATCTCGAATCATCTTCTCACAAAAGGAATGTTGAAGTTGATAAAAACACCTAATCTTTCGAATCCTTATTGCGAAGTCGATAAATTATACGTCCTCTGGTTGAATCATAACGACTTACTTCAATTTTAACTCTATCGCCTGGTAGTATCCGTATAAAACTACGTCGGATCTTTCCCGAAACATAACCTAGAATCATATCTTGATTATCTAAGCGAATCCGGAACATACCGTTGGGAAGGGATTCAGTAATTAAACCTTCATGAATCCATTTTTGTTCTTTCATTCCAGGTAAAGCCTCCTTGAAGTATCAATTGATGGAGGAGGAACGATATTAGACAACCCGCCCCTTTTCTTTTTGTTTTCACAAATAAGAAGTTTCGGACCCAATTCGTATATTAGAAGGATTACCATATATAACACAAAACTTCTCCACCAATTCGTTCTAGTCGAGCCTCTCGGTCTGTCATTATACCTCGAGAAGTAGAAATAATTACAATTCCCATCCCACCTAAAATTCTAGGAATTCGTTGGTAGTTCGAATAGATTCGGAGACCAGGCCGGCTGATCCGTTTTAAATTTAAAAAATTTATATAAGACCTTTTCCTATTCCTTCTATGCCGTAGGGTTAAAACCAAAAAAGATTTTTTGGTTTCTTTATGTTTTCTCACGTTTTCGATAAAACCTTCTCGTAAAAGTATTTTAACAATATTTTCAGTGATATTAGTATATGCTATTCGAACCACCCTTTTTCTATCCATATCCGCATTTCGTATAGAAGTTATTATGTCAGCAATAATATCCCTACCCATGGTGAATTAAATTTATTGGTGCTCCCCAATTTTGATATAATCAACATGTTTTTTTTACTTATTTGTTTATGAATTTAAATTAAAATTAAAGGCATATGCGTGAGACACAATCTACTAAAAATTCTGAATATATTTCTTAATCTCTTTCTTTCAAATACTTTACTATAACCAGTGGTATTATCTTATTTTAGAAGACCTTATAATACCTCCGGAGCTAATGAAACTATTTTAGTAAAATTTAACTGTCTCAATTCCCGGGCAATTGCACCAAAAATTCGAGTTCCTTTGGGGTTTCCTTCTTGGTCAATGACAACCGCAGCATTGTCATCATATCGTATTATCATACCGTTATCACGTTTGAGTTCTTTACAAGTACGTACAATTATAGCTCTGACCACCTCTGATCTTGCTAGGGGCATATTTGGCACTGCGTCTTTGATCACAGCAACAATAACGTCACCGATATGAGCATATCGACGATTGCTAGCTCCTATGATTCGAATACACATCAATTCTCGAGCCCCGCTGTTATCCGCTACATTCAAAAGGGTCTGGGGTTGAATCATATCATTTTTTTAGAATCTATTCTTTCAATGCAAAGCAAAGAGTGAAGAAAAAAAAAAGAAATATTGTTTGTCCAAAGAAAGAAACCGGCACCTGTTATTGTTTTTTTATCCCCAAGACCTTTTTCTTTTGATTCTTTTTATCCCGAAATAATGAATTGAGTTCGTATAGGCATTTTGGACGATGCTATTGAAATCGCCCTTCTGGCTATATTTTCTGTTACTCCACCCATTTCATAAAGTATTCGACCTGGTTTAACAACAGCTACCCAATATTCAGGGGATCCTTTCCCCGAACCCATACGTGTTTCTGCGGGTCTTACTGTAACCGGTTTGTCTGGAAATATACGTACCCATATTTTTCCACCGCGGCGTGCATTTCGTGTCATTGCTCGTCGACCTGCTTCTATTTGTCTAGACGTGATCCAAGCAGGTTCAAGTGCCTGAAGAGCGTATTTACCGAAAGAAATATGATTACCTCGATAAGATATTCCCTTCATTCTTCCTCTATGTTGTTTACGGAATCTGGTTCTTTTGGGGTTATAGTTGATGGTTGGTTCTGAATTCCATCTCTACTACAGAACTGGACATGAGAGTTTCTTCTCATCCA